CAAAAATAGAAATTTTTCTAAGTTTATTGAAGAAGTTCCATTTACTCAATAAACCTCCCGCTCTCTCTTTTGTTTGTCCACCACTATATATATATATAGTATATGTAATATTTATTTAACTGTATAAATGATATGTCTGATCTATTTTGAAAAATTCAAAACAAGGCTAGGAATCTTTGACGAACAGGATCAAGAATCCTTTTTTTTTTTTCGACACAAGAAAGAGGTGTGGAAAATTCCTTTTCTTGTGTCGAAGACTAGGAAGACGAATAATCGTCCCTAGAATTTTTTGTTCCACGCATTTCTCCGTTCTATTCCCCGCTTACTTATGTCTAGTATCTAGTCCACTTTCATTCGATTCGAATAGAAAACCCTATTGATGCGTTTTATTACATTGAAATGTGATAATAGTAACTATAGTAAGACCACCCCAATTTAATTTGGATTAAAAAAACAAAGTCAAACAGTCTTCTTCACAATCTACAGACTATGACTAGGAATTCGGTACAAGGAATTCCCGGCATCTCGTAGAAAAAAACGAGTATAAATAAGCAAAAGGCTTTTCATAATGTAATTTTTTTATCAAATAGAATTGTCAAAAAGAATTTTGTTATTTTTACCTACGTCTTACGTTATGAGCGCAATGTTGATAAATCCGCGAATCTAGAAATTCATTTCTGACAATTGAACCTTCTCGAACTGTTTCTTTTTAAGAACCAAAAAGATTTGTGCCAAAATAACAGATGCCAAGAAGAACAAAAGGCCTTGGACACGTAAGGGATCTTGAAGTACTATTTCCGCATCTCCCTGACCAAATCCGCCCGCATTAGGATTACTTGTCAATGGTTGATCCAATTTGATAGATTCGCCTTCTGAAACAAGAAGTTCTGGCCCCGGAGGGATAATATCAACCACTTGACGTCCATCCAATGCATCCGCTATGGTTATCTCGTAACCCCCCTTTTCTTTTCGTATTATTTTACCTACTATACCTGCTGCTGTAGCATTATAAACTGTATTGTTACTCTTGCTCCCGTCGGGATAAATCTGACCCCTTCCCCTGTTTCCGCCTACATATATAGGATATTTTAAGAAGTGAACCTCTTTCTTAGTAGCGGGGTCCGGGGAAAGGATAGGAAAAGTGATTTCACTATATTTCTGACCAGGAACAGGGCCTATCACAAGAATATTTTTTTTATTGGGGCGATAGCTCTGAAAAGACAGATTGCCTATCTTTTCTTTCATCTCGGGAGAAATGCGATCGGCAGGAGCTAATTCAAAACCCTCCGGTAAAATAAGAACAGCCCCTACATTCAAAGCACCTTTTTTACCATTAGCAAGAACTTGTTTGAGTTGCATATCATAAGGGATTCGAACAACCGCTTCAAATACAGTATCTGGAAGTACCGCTTGCGGAACTTCAATATCCACGGGCTTATTAGCTAAATGGCAATTGGCACATACAATACGTCCAGTCGCTTCTCGAGGATTTTCATAACCCTGCTGTGCAAAAATGGGATATGCACTTGAAATGGATGTCCGAGTTATGATATATATCATAAGCGATACGGAAATGGATCGAGTTATTTGTTTCTTTATCCAAGAAAGAGTCTTTCTAGTTTGCATGGTCCAACCATTGATCCCGAAAATTGATACAATAAATTTGGTAGGTCGCTAATCTAGTTCCCTATCCGCGATTCTGCTATTTACTGGAAGAATTTTACTGGAATAAAATTATAAAATTACTATTTTATATATAAAATATATATATATATATAATAAATCTTTGGGCTGGGCAGAAATATAAAGAGTAAGTATGATTTTCCATCCTTTGCTTATGTACAACTACAAAGTAAGCAACATTAGAATGGAATTGGATTAATATCAGTGGATCCTTTTTTAATCATTCATTGAATGATAAATCACTACAAGTGACGGAGAAACACGATTTAAATAACGAAAAATCCAAAATTTAAAAATTGTATCTAGAATGACTGGAAAAGTAGAAACAAGACCAGATACAATTTGATCATTATGAACAAATCCAAAATCTTTGTAGACAGAGCCAATCATTAGTTCCCAACCATGGGGCGAATGGAATCCGATACATAAATCGGTTAATAAAAGAATAGAAAAGGCTTTTATTGTGTCACTTAAATTATAGAGGAATTCCCGAGCCCAAGAGTTAAGAATAACAAGTTCTTCATTACCCAAAACAGAATAACCGCTTAGAATAACGAAACAGATTAGATTTGTCGAGAAGTGCAAAATCGTGTGGATACGATCCTCGTTGTGTATCTTGATTAATTGGATCGTTTCTTTATGGATTCCTATACGAAGGTTTTGTACATGTGTCTCCGAGTATTCCTTGATCATTTCCTCCAATAGAAGGATTTCCTCTAATTCGATGAATTTTTCTAGAATATTCTTTTCTTGAATATCATTCAAAAAAATTGCGGATTGCCTAGTATTCCACCAATAAGTAATCCAAGATTCCAGACTTTTCTTAAATAAGAGAGAAATCCACCAGGGCAAAAATACTATAGATGCAAGATATAAAAGAGGAGTGAGTGCTTTCTTTTTTGCCATTTTTCATTTAATCTATTCATTTTTAATGAACCGCCCTCATTAGTTAACTCTACGCGATTCAATATTTCTCTCATGCATTAGTTCTATTATTACTACAAGGTATCGAACCTATGAATCTATTCACTATTTTTTATTTATGATTTCGCAGTTAGTCTTTGAATGTAGAAAGAATACAGAAATAGATTAAGAATCCACTTCGAATTCGAATGAAGAAATAATCAACAAAAAAAGATTGTTTCTAGATATCGCAATTGGTCAAATTCGAAGCAAGTATCCCCTTTCGGTGAATGCCCGAAAGAACCGCTTTATTTAAGTAATGAATATGAATATTCTTTTCTATCATTATAGAAAAAGATCCTCTATTTTGAAAAATTTTCACTGACTCCTCAGAGTACGGAATAAAAAAAGGAGGGAAATTTCTGAAGAATATTGTGATGATCAAAAATGAGTGGCAAAACAATACAGAAATGGGCCAGTTATCATTATAAGATAGCTGTTTGGTCATTAAGGAACACAAAAGAAAGTATAAAAAGAAACGTCGATTGACAAAAAAGAAAGAATTTCCAAAATAGGATCTATCGGAATCTAAACTATCAATTCCAACGAATATTGGACTCAAAAAAAAAGAAAAATTTCGGTATTTCGAATTTGATATAAAATAGAAAAGATGAATCTATTTTTCGATTTGTTACTTATTTTGTTATTGAATCGAGTTGTGTAGATTTCCATACACATCACATAAAAGACCACAAAAAGAGTTTTGTTTTATAGTTCTTACGTATACGTCTTCTTTGACTCGAATGAGCGTTATGAAGAAACTTCGGTTAAGTTATGTTATAGAAAAAGGAGGGGATTCTTGAGTTTTTCCTTCCTGCTGAGAAAGCATTCATTCTCTCAGCGCATTTTTTCTCAAAAAACTTCAATCGGTACACGCAAGAAATAGGCCAATTCGGCAGCTTTTTGCTCAATTTCCCGCGGAGTAACATTCTCATCAGTACGAGTCAAGGGAATGGCCCCCTGACCTCTGATGTCCATATAAAGGACACGGCGAGCATAAATACCCTCTTTAACTTCTATTCTGACGGACTGAATATCCTTTATAAGGAATCGGAGGAAGATGCGACGATTTTTTCCAGGGAATCCCCAACGAAAAATACACACCATTCCTTCTTTTCTATCGAATCGATCATAACCGCCCCCTACATTCCACGAAATTGTGCACCACAAATAGGAGCTAATAAAGAGACCCGCGATCCCATAGAAAGACATCACAATCCCTTGTGGAAAAAAAAGGATTTGCTGAGACGGAAATAAAGATATCAAGTTTCTACCAAGATAACTGGAAGTTCCAACCAATAAGAATCCTAATGAACCTAAAAAAAGGATAACGGCCCAGCAGAAATTACTTGTTTTTCGCGACCCCGTTATAGGTTCTATCCATATATGTTCTGATCGACAACTCATACTTGATCCGGTTTGTTTCGTTTTATTGGAATTGAGAGAATACCCCAGACTTACTCTTTTTGTTTCCGAAATAACTCTCATCAACTAGTAATAGTTTGCTGTGAACCTTTAAGAGTCATTTATCAAATCAAATTGGTTAGATCTAACATAAAAACATACCCTTCGTATAATCCCATGGATATACATATAGATACACCGCCTTTACATTTCAGCCATCCGGCGATCCTGATAGTTTTGCAAATAGATAGAATTCCTTTACCCATAGATCATCTTTCTACAGGCCTAAGAGTCCCTCCTTTATGTTCGGCAGAAGCCACCTGTTATAACTTATTCCACTCAAATAAATAGATATCTGTGTTATGATACAAATACAAGTCTAAGTTTTGAAAAAAAAATGGATGAGAGTTGGGCCCATCAGATCTAAACAGTCGTATTTTTTTGAACATGAAGAGATAAAGAAGCCATTGCCATTGCCGGAAATACTAGGCCCACTAAAGGTACCAAAACAGAGGGAAAGTCGAAAGTTGTCATAGAAAGGATACCTCAATTTACTATTTGTACCTGTTATTTTTATTTATAAAGATAAAGAATAAAGATATAAAGACTTATAATAGAATAATAATTCTAATAATAATTAATAATTCTAATTATTATATAGATTCTATTAATTATATTCATATCATATTTTTATTAAATTCAAATTTGAATTAGTATAAATCTATAAGTATCTATCTAAGTGAGTATAGAATGGACTTAGTCATCTTTGCTACAAATAAAAAAGGAACTTAATGCTCTATTCTACTTGATTTCATTTTGCTTCAAAGGAAAGAAAGCGTGGAGCTGAAATAACTCACTCAGAACGCTTTTTAAAGGATTACGTGGTACGATTAGATCGAATAAGCCCTTCTGGAATAAATATTCAGCCGCTTGGGAACCTTCAGGTACTG